ATGCGCATTATTTTAATAATGTAAATAGATACAATTTGGGCCAAAATTATGCTGCTAGGGATCTTCCTGTTTTCGGGGGTTTACAGGAATGACAGAGATCTCAGGAGTATTGGGGGGTAGGGGGGTTTAACGCGCGGAAACCCCGGGGCATCTTAGATATCTCCCAGGTAACAAGTCATAGTTTATGCACATGATAACCCTATATGTGGTTCTTGAGTTATGACCTCTGTCATGCAGTACTATTCCTTGCTCGCAGAGGAAATGTACAACCTTGTTGTTCATATCTGTATGCACTGTGAAATGCAAATTGAAAGGAAACCAAAAAAAAAATACCAGTGACCCGCTGGAAAGAACGCCCGGCATGGGGGGTGCTCCCGCTTATGTATTACCACCATTAACTTATGCAAGCGTCGATGAAAGAATGAGGGATGATACCAATCAATGGCCCTGAAGTAGGAACCAAATGCCAGGAATAGTTCATATTGTGAAACCCCCACAATAGTTGTCCCTCACCTTCAATAACCGTTGGCATTAAGAAATCAACTGATGGTCGGTTCTTACTACATTAAGATTTTGAGGTATGGCGGGATGTTGAGTCCGTGGTATATCTAGACCTATGGACGAATCTGTTAGAGCCTTAAGTTTCGCCAGTTGTTTGTAATTGAATGTTGGAAAGATTCATTCATGCTTTATGTATATCTTTATTTTTATGGTGGTGTATGAATGGGATAAACCAGGAAATGTTGATAAAACATGTATTGTACTTGAATGCTATTGATTCTGGTTAATATAAATGTATGGTGTATATACATATATGTACAAAGAGTAGTTTAGTTTAGAATGCTAGTTTTGGGAATTAGTGGTGGGGGTTAAATTCCCTCCTCTTTGAGTAAGCAGTAGGGGGGAATTTAACCCCCGACATCCGGTTTACAAGACCGGCGCTCTGGAACTGAGCTACTAGTGCAATGTCATTCAAGAACTTTGTTTTCTAATCAACCCGCCAATGGGAGGAAGACAAGGAAAAGGGAGAAATATAGGAGGGATGCCACTTGGCCAATAATAATAAAGGGGTGTTCTACAGGCATGCCCCCGATTCAGGTTAGGATGAAGACGTCTGCAATGAGTGTTCAAAAGAGGAACTGGGTAATAGGGCGGAATGTGAGCCCTCGTTGTTTTGATGTGTGTAGGATGGGGACTACTATGAGGACGAGGATAGAGGCCAGGAGGGCGAGGACTCCGCCTAATTTGTTGGGGATTGAGCGGAGAATAGCGTAGGCAAATAGGAAATATCATTCTGGTTTAATGTGAGGTGGAGTAACGAGTGGGTTGGCGGGGGTAAAGTTATCGGGGTCGCCTAGAAGGTTTGGGGAGAAGAGGGCTAGGGCGGTTAGGGCGATAATTAGGACTGCGAAGCCTAGGAGGTCTTTGTAGGTAAAGTAGGGGTGGAATGGGATTTTATCTGCGTCTGAGTTTAGTCCGAGGGGGTTGTTTGAGCCTGTTTCATGTAAGAAGAGTAGGTGGAGGAGGGTGGCGGCTGCTACAATAAAGGGGAAGAGGAAGTGGAAAGCAAAGAATCGGGTAAGGGTGGCGTTGTCTACTGAAAACCCACCTCAGATTCATTGAACTAGTGTGTTACCTACGTAGGGGACGGCGGATAGGAGGTTTGTGATGACGGTGGCCCCTCAGAATGATATTTGGCCCCAAGGAAGGACGTAACCGACGAAGGCTGTTATCATTACTAAAAGGAAAAGTACAACTCCGATATTTCATGTTTCTTTGTAAAGGTAGGAGCCGTAGTATAGGCCTCGACCAATGTGAAGGTAGAGGCAGATAAAGAAGAAAGAAGCGCCGTTGGCATGAAGATTTCGGATAAGTCATCCATAGTTTACATCTCGGCAAATATGTGCGACGGATGAGAAAGCTATGGAGATGTCGGATGTATAGTGCATAGCGAGAAAAAGTCCTGTAAGAATTTGGGCGGCTAAGCAAAGTCCGAGTAGGGAGCCAAAGTTTCATCAGGCCGAGATGTTGGATGGGGCGGGGAGGTCGACTAGTGCGTCGTTTGCGATTTTTAGGAGTGGGTGGGTTTTGCGTAGGCTTGCCATTAGGGTTTTTGTAGTTGAAGTACAACGGTGGTTTTTCAAGCCATTAGTCCTGGTTAGAGTCCTGGCAGAAATTATGACTTATATCATGTTTTTATTTTTATTTGGGTTAGTTTTAGGGTTGGTTGCGGTTGCTTCAAATCCTTCGCCTTATTTTGCTGCTCTGGGGTTAGTTGCGGTAGCGGGGCTCGGGTGTGGTGTTTTGGTGGGACATGGGGGGCATTTTTTGTCTTTAGTCCTGTTTTTAATTTATTTAGGGGGGATGTTGGTGGTATTTGCATACTCGGCAGCTCTTGCTGCAGAGCCTTACCCGGAGAGTTGAGGGAGTCGGCCTGTTGTAATATCTATTATTGTTTATATGGCGGGGGTAGTTATGGCTTCAACTCTTTTTTGAAGCGGGTGGTATGAGACTTCTTGAGTGCCCGCGGATGAGTTGGGGGAGTTGTCTGTATTGCGGGGGGATTCGGGGGGAGTGGCATTAATGTATGCGGAGGGTGGGGGCATACTAGTAATCAGTGCCTGGGTTTTACTTTTAACTTTGTTTGTGGTCCTTGAGTTGACTCGAGGTTTAGGGCGGGGGACTCTTCGGGCAGTTTAGAAGATAAAGATTAGTGTAGCAATGGCTAAGGTTAGGAGAAAGAAGGTGAGATACGTTTTGATTATGCCCTGTTGGGAGTTGCTTGTTGTTGTAATAAGAGGCATGTTGAGGGAGGTGAGGGCTTTGGGTCCGGACTTTTCTAGTCAAGTTAGGTCGACCATTTGGCTGGCAATTGTTTGACCTAGGGTTAGGTTAAGTTTAGGGAGCGTGCGGTGGATGATAGCTGGGAAGAAGCCAAGCATGTTGGAGAAGTGGTGGGGCATTAATTTAGGAGTAGGTTTGAATTGTTTATTTGTTAGGGATGCGAGTTCTAGTGCTAAAAGGAGGCCAAGAATGGTGACTGTGAGGGCGGCTAGTTTTAGGAGGGGAGGTATAGTCATGATCGGTGTTTTAAGGGGTATAATATTTGAGGTAATTAAAAGACCGGCAATAATGCTTCCTCAGGCTAGTCGTTTGATAGGGTTGATTACTGCTGGGTTGTTTTCATTAATAGGGGAAAGTGAATTAAATCGGGGGTGGCCTATAGATACAAAGAAGACAACTCGGAGACTGTAGATGGCTGTAAAAGAGGTGGCCAGGAGTGTGAGGACGAGGGCCCAGGCGTTGAGGTGGGATGTGTTAAGGGCTTCAATGATAGCATCTTTTGAGAAGAAGCCTGCTAAGAAGGGAGTGCCTGTGAGGGCTAGGCTTCCAATTGTAAGGCATGAAGAAGTAAAGGGGGTGAGGTGATGTATTCCTCCTATTTTTCGGATATCTTGCTCATCATTAAGGCTGTGGATAATTGAGCCAGAGCAAAGGAAAAGCATGGCTTTGAAGAATGCGTGGGTGCAGATGTGGAGGAAGGCAAGTTGGGGTTGGTTGAGTCCGATGGTTACTATCATTAGGCCTAGTTGACTTGATGTAGAGAAAGCAACAATTTTTTTGATGTCATTTTGGGTGAGAGCGCAGGTGGCGGTAAATAGGGTGGTTAGGGCGCCCAGGCATAGGCAGGTGGTGAGAGCTGTTTGGTTGTTTTCTAAGAGGGGGCTTATTCGGACGAGAAGGAAGATACCTGCAACAACTATGGTGCTGGAGTGCAGTAGGGCGGAGACCGGTGTAGGGCCCTCTATGGCAGAGGGAAGTCATGGGTGAAGTCCGAATTGGGCTGATTTGCCAGTTGCGGCAAGAATTAGGCCAAGAAGGGGGAAGGTGAGGTCGTGGTTTTTAGCGGTTACAAAAATTTGTTGTATTTCTCATGAGTTGAGGTTGGTTGCTATTCATGCCATGGCAAAGATCAGGCCGATATCTCCAACTCGGTTGTAAAGGACGGCCTGGAGGGCAGCGGTATTTGCGTCTGCCCGGCCGTATCATCACCCGATTAGGAGGAACGACATAATTCCTACACCTTCTCAGCCGATGAATAGTTGAAACATGTTGTTTGCTGTTACGAGGGTAATCATGGCAATTAAGAAGATGAGAAGATATTTAAAGAAGCGGTTCATGTAGGGGTCTGAGTGTATGTATCAGGATGCAAATTCAAGAATAGACCAGGTGACGTAGAGGGCAATAGGGGTGAAGATGGTTGAGTAGTGGTCGAATTTAAAGCTAATATTAATATCAAAGGTTAGGGTTGTCATTCAGGTTCAGTTGGTGACGATTGTCTCTGCGCCCTCATTAAGGAATAGGAAGAGGGGGAGGAGGCTTGTAAAGAAGGCTAATTTTACTGCTGTTTTGACCTGAGAAAGGGCCCAGTCAGAGGTCTTTGGGTGGGGGCTAAGGGTTGTGAAGATGGGGTAGGTCAGGAGAAAGAAAATAATGATTAGGCTTGAGGCTATTATTAGGGAGGTAGTGTGCATAGCTGCTACTTGGATTTGCACCAAGAGTTTTTGGTTCCTAAGACCAACGGATGAGCTGTTATCCTTTAGAAGCGGTAACAAGTGAGCCCCGGGGTTCAACCGAGGTGACGAAGATTAGCAGTCTTCGCTGCTAGCGAGCCTCTCTTGGTGGATAAGGGGGGTTTAACCCCTATCTTTGGAATCACAATCCAATATTTTTGTTAAACTATATCTACAGGTGGTTCAACCTCAAATTAGTTCGGGCTTGAGGATTAATAGCATTAGGGGCAGCAGGTGGAGAAGCACTAGAAGATGTTCTCGTGAGTGGGAGGGTTCGAGGGCAGTGATGTGTGCTGGTAGCGGGCCTCGTTGGGTCATTAGGAACATATAAAGAGAGTACCCGGCGGTGATAAGGGTTCCGGCTCCTGTTAGGGCGAGGGTTCATCAGGATCAGTTAAATAGTGATGTGATGATTATTAACTCTCCTATAAGATTAGGAAGTGGAGGGAGGGCCAGGTTAGCGAGGCTGGCGAAGAATCATCAGGTTGCTGCCAGAGGGAGGGCTATTTGGAGGCCACGGGCGAGAACCATTGTTCGGCTGTGGGTTCGTTCATAATTTGTATTGGCTAGGCAGAATAGGGCAGAGGAGGTGAGTCCATGGGCAATTATAAGAATGAGGGCCCCGGTGAAGCCTCAGGGGGTTTGAATAAGGATGCCTCCTACCACTAAGCCCATGTGGCCGACGGATGAGTAGGCAATGAGAGATTTCAGGTCTGTTTGGCGCAGGCAAATTGAACCGGTCATGATAACTCCTCAGAGTGCGAGGATAATAAAGGGGTAGCTGAGTTCTTTGGTTAGAGGCTCTAGCATGGGAATAATTCGTATCATCCCATAGCCTCCTAGTTTTAGGAGGACGGCAGCGAGGATCATTGAGCCTGCGATTGGGGCTTCGACGTGGGCTTTGGGTAGTCAGAGGTGTACGCCATAAAGGGGTATTTTTACTAAAAAGGCCAGAAGGCAGCCCGCTCATCAAAGCTTGTCTGCAAAGGTAATGAGCTGGGCGGGGTTTGAGAATTGTAGAGTTAGGAGGGAGAGGGTGCCAGTGCTGTTTTGGAGGAGAAGAAGGGCAACGAGCAGGGGAAGGGAGCCGGCAAGGGTGTAAAATAAGAAGTAGGTACCTGCATTAAGGCGCTCTGCTTGGTTACCTCAGCGGGTAATGAGGAAGAGGGTGGGGATTAGGGTGGCTTCAAACATTACGTAAAACATAATCATCTCGGTGGCACTGAAGGCTAGGATGAGGAAAATTTGTAGGGATGTTAAAAGGGTAATATACATTCGTTGGCGGTTGATTGGTTCGAGGGCTGTGTGATTTTGACTTGCAAGGATTATAAGGGGCAGAAGTCAGCAAGTGAGTACTAGGAGAGGGGTCGAGAGGGGGTCTGTTGCTATGTAGGGGTTGAGAAAGCTTCAGCCTGTTTCTGAGAGGTTTTTTAGCCAGCTGAGGCTGGCTAAGGCAATTAGCAGGCTGTGTGCAAGTGTGGTGGGCCAAAGTCATTTGGAGGGGACTAGCCAAGTTGTTGGGACGAGCATTAATGTGGGGATTAAAATTTTTAGCATTGTAGGAGATTTAGACTTTGTAGGCGGTCAGTCCCGTGGGTTCGGGCAGTGGCAACCAGTAGTGCGAGTCCGGCGCTTGCTTCGCAGGCTGAGAATGCCAGAAGGAGTATAGGGGAGGCTGAGAAGTTTGTGGAGTCTAGTTGTAGGGTTCATAGAGAAAGGGCAATGAAGAGGGAGAGTATTATACCTTCAAGGCATAGTAGGGCCGAAAGAAGGTGGGTTCGATGGAATGCTAGGCCAGTTAGTCCTAGAATGAAGGCTGAGGAGAAGGCAAAATGAACGGGGGTCATTAGGTGAGTGTGGACTTTAACCACAAGCTTTTGAGCCGAAATCAAATGTTTTTTTTAAACTAGCCACCTATTCGGCCCACTCCAGGCCTCCTTGGAGTCATTCATAAACTAGGCCAAGGGTGAGGAGGGTCAGAACAGTTGTGGCTCAGATGAAGGTTAGAAGGGGGGAGGCTAGTTGGTCCCCTCAAGGGAGTGGGAGGAGGAGGGCAATTTCTAGGTCAAATAGTAAAAATAAGATGGCAACAAGAAAGAATCGGAGGGAGAAAGGCAGTCGGGCGGAACCGAGGGGATCAAAGCCGCATTCGTAGGGGGAGAGTTTTTCGTGGTCAGGGGTCATTTGGGGCAACCAAAATGACACGATAGCTAAGATGGTTGAAAGTAGGAGGGTGATAGTAATAATGACTGTGACTAAATTCATTATCTTTCCTTGGGCTTTAACCAAGACCTGGTGATTGGAAGTCACTAATACTTATTTAGTACTAGAAAGATTATGAGCCTCATCAGTAGATAGAGATATAGAGGAATAATCAGACGACGTCTACAAAATGTCAATACCAAGCGGCAGCTTCGAATCCAAAGTGGTGTTCGGATGTAAAATGATATTGAATTTGTCGAAGCAGGCAGACGGCTAAAAATGTAGAGCCAATAATAACATGAAGTCCGTGGAAACCAGTGGCTACAAAGAATGTAGAGCCGTACACCCCATCTGCAATAGTGAAGGGGGCCTCATAGTATTCTATGGCCTGAAGGAAGGTGAAGTAGAATCCGAGTAAGATGGTGAGTGTTAAGGAGTGAATTGCTTGCTTGCGTTCCCCCTCTATGATGCTATGGTGGGCTCAGGTAACTGTAACCCCAGAGGCTAGAAGAACAGCGGTATTGAGCAGGGGCACTTCAAATGGGTCTAAAGTAGTAATGCCAGTGGGGGGTCAGCAGCCCCCTAGCTCGGGCGTAGGGGCGAGGCTTGAGTGGTAGAAAGCTCAGAAGAATCCTAGGAAGAAGAAGACTTCTGATGTAATGAACAGAATCATGCCAAATCGAAGGCCTTTTTGAACAGGGGGTGTATGGTGCCCTTGGAATGTGCCTTCTCGGATAATGTCTCGTCATCATTGGTATATTGTTAAAAGGAGGAGGATAAGGCCTAGGGATAGGAGAATTGTGGAGTGAAAATGGAATCAGATTGCAAGGCCTGATGTTAAGAGTAGGGCGGCGATGGCGCCTGTTAAGGGCCAGGGGCTGGGGTCTACTATGTGATATGCGTGTGCTTGGTGGGCCATTATACGTTTTCTTGCAGGTAGAGGCTTAAAAGAAGTACGAAGACATAGGCTTGAATTATAGCTACGGCGACTTCTAGGAGGGTTAATATAAATAGGAGGATCATTGTGAGAACTGCCACTGTGGGTGCCATGTGTAAGAGGACAAAGGTGGCTGTGGAGGTGAGTTGTATTAAAAGGTGGCCGGCTGTTAGATTAGCAGTTAATCGGACGCCGAGGGCCAATGGACGGATGAAGAGGCTAATTGTTTCGATAACGATAAGAATAGGAATTAGGGGGGTGGGGGTACCTTCTGGCAGGAGATGGCCTAGGGCGGCAGTTGGTTGATTTCGTAGGCCGATGAGAACTGTGGCTAATCAAAGTGGGAAAGCGAGGCCTAAATTAAGAGATAGTTGTGTGGTTGGGGTGAAGGTGTAAGGGAGGAGGCCAAGAATATTAAGGGTGATGAGAAAAACTATAAGAGAGGTTAAGATTAGGGCTCATTTGTGCCCGCCCATGTTAAGAGGTATAAGGAGCTGTTGGGTAAATCGATTGATGAATCAGCTCTGGAGTGTTAGTAGGCGGTTATTGAGTCATCGGGCGGAGGGGGAGGGGTATAGGATTCAAGGGAGAGTGAGGGCGAGGGCTAGTAAGGGGATTCCTAGGTAGGTAGGGGACGCAAATTGGTCGAAGAGGCTTACAGTCATGGTCAGTTTCAGGTGGTTGTGTTTGGTTTTTCTGTGCTTTGAGGGGTGGGCTCATTCGGGAAAATGTGGGCTATAACTTTGGGTGGAAGAACAATTAGAAATGTTAATCATGAAAAGACTAAAATGGCAAGTCAGGGGGATGGGTTTAGCTGGGGCATGTCGCTGAGGGTGGTTGGGAGCCACCAGTCTTTAGCTTAAAAGGCTAACGCTAGGCCCTAATTTAGCTTCTTAGCGAGATTTCTTCAAGTATCAGAGCGGTTCAGGCCTCAAAGTGGTTTAGGGGGACTGCTTCAACTACGACTGGCATGAAGCTGTGGTTGGCTCCACAAATTTCAGAGCACTGTCCGTAGTAGACTCCGGGGCGGGCGGTAATAAAGGCTGTTTGATTTAGTCGGCCGGGAACTGCATCTATTTTGATACCCAGGGTTGGGACTGCTCATGAATGAAGGACGTCTTCTGCAGAAATGAGTACTCGAACGGGGGATTCGACTGGCACTACTATTCGGTGGTCTGCTTCTAGGAGGCGGAATTGGCCGGGGGCGAGGTCTTGCGTGGGGATTATATATGAGTCAAAGCCGAGGTCTTCATAGTCGGTGTATTCGTAGGTTCAGTATCATTGGTGACCTATAGCTTTAATTGTGAGGTGCGGGTCATTAATTTCGTCCATAAGGTAAAGAATACGAAGGGACGGGAGGGCAATTAGAATCAGGGTAATTGCGGGGAGAACAGTTCAGATGATTTCAATTTCTTGGGAGTCAAGAATAAGTTTGTCTGACAGTTTAGTGGTGATTATACACACAATAATGTAAAGTACTAGCACGCTAATAAGGAGGACAATTATTAAAGCGTGGTCATGAAAGTGAAGAAGTTCTTCCATAAGGGGGGAAGTTGCATCTTGGAAACCTAGTTGGGCGGGATGTGCCATTAATGGTGCAAGACACGCGGGGGTTTAACCCACGATGCTGCCTTGACAAGGCAGAGTAAGTACTTTACTAGTGTCTTATAAGAAAGTGGCAGAGCGGTTATGTGGTTGGCTTGAAACCAACTCATGGGGGTTCAACTCCTCCCTTTCTCGTACGGTTATATTGAACTTGCACAAAAGGGGGCTCCTCGAAAGTGTGGTAAGGGGGAGGGCAGCCGTGTAGTCATTCTACATTAGTGGTTGTAAGACGAACTTCTAATACTTCACGTTTGGCAGCGAAAGCTTCTCAAATAATGAATAAGAGAACAATCACAGCTACCAGGGAGATCATTGAGCCGAGAGAAGAGACGGTATTTCACATGGCATATGCATCTGGGTAGTCCGAGTATCGACGCGGTATTCCGGCGAGCCCGAGGAAGTGCTGGGGGAAGAAGGTGAGGTTTACGCCTGTAAACATAATGGCAAATTGCGTTTTTGCTCAAGTACCATGTAGGGTGTAGCCTGTAAATAAAGGGAATCAGTGGACAAAGCCGCCCATAATGGCGAATACTGCTCCTATTGAGAGGACATAGTGGAAGTGGGCTACTACATAGTATGTATCATGAAGGACAATGTCTAGGGAAGAATTGGCTAAAACGATTCCAGTTAGCCCCCCTACTGTGAAGAGGAAAATAAAGCCGAGAGCTCATAGGAGGGGGGCTTCTCATTTGAGGGCGCCTCCATGGAGGGTTGCGAGTCAGCTAAAGACTTTTACACCGGTTGGGATGGCGATAATCATTGTAGCAGATGTAAAGTAGGCCCGTGTGTCTACGTCCATCCCAACTGTGAACATGTGGTGGGCTCAAACAATAAACCCCAGGAGGCCGATGGCCATCATAGCTCAGACCATTCCTATATAACCGAAAGGTTCTTTCTTACCAGCGTAGTAGGCAACGATATGTGAGACTATGCCAAATCCTGGAAGAATAAGAATATATACTTCTGGGTGGCCAAAGAATCAGAATAAGTGTTGATATAGAATCGGGTCCCCTCCTCCTGCGGGGTCAAAGAAAGTTGTGTTGAGATTACGGTCTGTTAGGAGCATTGTGATCCCGGCAGCTAAGACAGGGAGGGATAGTAGTAGGAGAACAGCTGTAATTAGTACAGCCCACACAAATAAAGGTGTTTGGTATTGGGAGATGGCGGGGGGTTTCATATTGATAATCGTTGTGATGAAATTAATGGCCCCCAGGATGGAGGAAACACCTGCCAGGTGCAGGGAGAAAATGGCTAAATCAACGGAGGCCCCTGCGTGTGCGAGATTTCCGGCGAGTGGAGGATAAACGGTTCACCCGGTTCCGGCACCTGCCTCGACCCCTGACGAGGTCAGGAGCAGAAGGAAAGAGGGAGGAAGAAGCCAGAAGCTCATGTTATTTATTCGAGGGAATGCTATGTCGGGGGCCCCAATCATTAGTGGCACGAGTCAGTTCCCGAACCCTCCAATCATAATGGGTATTACTATAAAGAAAATTATAACGAAGGCATGCGCCGTAACAATTACGTTATAAACCTGGTCATCTCCGAGGAGGGAGCCAGGTTGGCTTAGTTCTGCTCGGATTAGAAGGCTTAAAGCTGTGCCTACTATTCCGGCTCATGCACCGAAGATCAGGTAGAGGGTGCCGATGTCTTTGTGGTTGGTGGAAAAGAATCAACGTGTGATTGCCATAGGTAAGATGGCTGAGTCTTAAGCGGTGGATTGTAGCCCCATAGACAGAGGTTAGAGCCCTCTTCTTACCAAGCCCCGAGGTGTATTTACATATCAGGCTGCAAATCTGAAGAAGTAGGCTAGCGCCTACCGGGGCTTTCCCCCGCCTTTTAGTCTCTGCAAGGCGGGGGAAAGGTAGATGAATGCTCGCTGGTTTGAGCGCTTAGCTGTTAACTAAGAGTTTGTAGGATCGAGGCCTACTCGTCTAGACTAAGGCTTTAGCTTAATTAAAGTGCCTGTTTTGCATACAGGAGATGTGGGTTAGTGTCCTGCAAGTCTTACAGGGACTGGGAGATTTTCACTCCCGCTGAGGGCTTTGAAGGCCCTTGGTCTTGTGCTATCCTAAGTCTCTTAAGAAATCAATAGGGCTGTGATTGTAGGGGTAAGTGGGAGGAGTGTGAGGGTTGCCATTGTTGAGAGGGCGAGTGGGAGTGTAATCTGGGATGATTGGAGGCGTCAGGGTGTTGTGCCTGCTAGGTTGTTTGGGAATATTGTGAGGGCTATGGCATAGGAAAGGCGCAGGTAGAAGTATAGGCTGAGGAGTGCGGTTAGTGCGGCTAAGGTGGCGGTTAGGCCTAAGTCTTGTTTAGTTAGCTCTTGGAGAATTAATCATTTGGGCATAAAGCCAGAGAGTGGTGGGAGGCCCCCTAGTGAAAGAAGAATTAAGGGTGTTAAGGCAGTAAGTGCGGGGGCCTTAGTTCAGGAGGTTGCTAGTGCGTTAATGTTAGTTGCGTTGTTTAATTTAAATACAAGGAATGTTGAGAAAGTTATGGTAAGGTATATGAAGAGTGTGAGTAGGGTAAGGGTGGGGGAGAATTGGAGGACTAGGACTATTCAGCCAAGGTGGGCAATTGAAGAGTAAGCAAGGATTTTCCGTAGCTGTGTTTGGTTTAGTCCGCCTCAGCCTCCAATAAGTGTGGATGCCAGGCCTAGGATAATAAGGAGAGTTGAGTTGGCGGGGTAAATTTGTACGAGGAGTGCAAAGGGGGCAAGCTTTTGTCAGGTTGATAAGATGAGACCTGTGCCGAGGTCTAGGCCTTGGAGCACTTCTGGAAGTCAAATGTGTAGGGGGGCTAGGCCAATTTTTAGGGCGAGGGCGAGAGTAAACAGAGTAATAGGGAGGGGGTGGGTTATATGTTGGATGTCTCATTGTCCATTTAGTCAAGCGTTTGTTGTGGTTGCAAAAAGTAGGGTAGAGGCTGCAGTTGCTTGAGTGAGAAAGTATTTTAGTGTTGCTTCAACTGCTCGGGGGTGGTGGTATTGGGCTATAAGTGGTATGATGGCGAGGGTGTTGATTTCAAGGCCTATTCAGGCAAGGAATCAGTGGGAGCTTGCGAATGTAATTGTGGTCCCTAAACCAAGGGTAAGTAATAAAGTGGCTGCTAGAAGCGGGTTCATCAGTAAAGGAAGGAGTTTAACCAACATTTTTGGGGTATGGGCCCAAAAGCTTAATTAGCTGACTTTACTAGGAAGTGGTGTAGTGGAAGCACTGAGAGTTTTGATCTCTCCAGGTAGGGTTCGAGCCCCTTCTTTCTAAGGAGTTGGAGGGAGTCTAACCCTCATAATTCACTCTATCAAAGTGGCCCTTTATTTCAGGCACAACTCCTGGATTATAGTTGAGGGGGCAAGCCTGCAAATGCAATGGGAAGTGCCAAGTGTCAGATAACTAGGGCAAGCGTAAGGGGGAGGAAATTTTTTCAGATTAGATGCATGAGTTGGTCATATCGGAATCGGGGGTAGGAGGCTCGAACTCAGAGGAAGAGGATAGAGAGGAGGGCTGCCTTAGTTATTAGATTCATGGCCGTTAGTTCTGGGATTGTTGGAGTGTGGGAGGCGCCTAAGAAAAGGGTTGCAGAAAGTGTGTTTATAAGCAAGATGTTAGCGTATTCTGCTAGGAAAAATAGGGCGAAGGGGCCTCCTGCATATTCTACGTTGAAGCCTGAAACTAGTTCGGACTCCCCCTCAGTTAGGTCGAAGGGGGCTCGGTTGGTTTCTGCTAGGGTAGAAATATACCATATTGCGGCTAGGGGCCAGGCAGGGCAGACTAGTCAGATGCTCTCTTGGGCGGTGTTGAAGGTTTGAAGGGTGAAGCCCCCTGTAAAGATGATAGTGCATAGAAGAATTAACCCTAGGCTAACTTCATACGAGATGGTTTGGGCGACGGCTCGAAGAGCCCCGATGAGGGCATATTTTGAGTTGGATGCTCAGCCTGAGCCAAGAATAGAATAAACAGCGAGGCTGGAAAGGGCCAGGATGAATAAGATTCCTAGGTTAAGGTCAATAACTGGGTAAGGCAGGGGTATAGGGGCTCAGAGCGTAAGGGCTAATGTGAGGGCTAGTATAGGGGTGACGATAAATAGGACGGGGGAAGAAGTGGAGGGGCGGACGGGCTCCTTGATGAAAAGTTTGACGCCGTCAGCAATGGGCTGTAGAAGGCCGTAGGGCCCTACAATATTGGGGCCTTTTCGTAATTGTATATACCCAAGTACTTTTCGTTCAAGAAGGGTTAGGAAGGCAACGGCTAGAAGAACAGGGACAATAAAGGCTAGAGGATTGATAATATGCGTTATAAGAGTGTGAATCATAGTTAAGGAGAGGATTTGAACCTCTGTGGAAAGGGCTTAGATCTTTTGCAATTGCCGAACTCTGCCACCTTAACATACCTTTTTCTCAGGTAGGGTAATATGTCCTCTTGTCTATTTTAGTTGATTGCATTAGATGAGGATGGGGCGTACTTGAAGCATAGGCCTCTTCTTTTCGGTCCTTTCGTACTAGAAAAGATCATGGCATAGATAGAAACTGACCTGGATTACTCCGGTCTGAACTCAGATCACGTAGGACTTTAATCGTTGAACAAACGAACCCTTAATAGCGGCTGCACCATTAGGATGTCCTGATCCAACATCGAGGTCGTAAACCCTCTTGTCGATATGGACTCTAAAAGAGGATTGCGCTGTTATCCCTAGGGTAACTCGGTTCGTTAATCGGCATTGCCGGATCTTGTTGGTCAGAAATTCTGTTTATTAGAGCGGAGGCTCTTAGTTGTAGGAGTGAGAGTGCTCCCAGTCCACGCGGGGGTTTTGTATTTCCCCGCGGTCGCCCCAACCAAAGACATTAGGGTAGAGTCCACTTAGTTCAGTCCTTTATTAGGGGGTTTTGACGTGGCCTACTTTAGTGTCTAAAGCTCCATAGGGTCTTCTCGTCTTATGGGAAGATTCCCGCTTCTGCACGGGAAGATCAATTTCATTGACTTGAAAAAGGAGACAGCTAAGCCCTCGTCTTGCCATTCATACGGGTCTTCATTTAAAAGACAAGTGATTGCGCTACCTTTGCACGGTCAAAATACCGCGGCCGTTAAACTCATGGTCACAGGGCAGGCAGGACCTCTTATTCATTAATTTTGCAAGAGGCGATGTTTTTGGTAAACAGGCGAGGCTTTATGTGTTTGCCGAGTTCCTTCTTTTTCTTTTAGTCTTTCCTTGGGGGCACACCAGTGTGGGTTTAACGATTGATTTGTTGAGTGTTTTTCTAGTTGGTGGGTTTGTCAGTCATGGCCCTCTTTGTTTGGGGTCGTTAAGGTTCGGTGGGGGGTCCGTTCCGAGTTACACTTGTGCAAGGAGAGAGTCTGGTACTCTCTTATTACTCATATTAGCATAATCACTCCCATGTTTGCATGGGATGGCCTGGTAAGATTAGGGGATTAAGATGAAATTGTCAGGATTGGGGGTGAAAGGTGTGTTTGAGCTTTAACGCATTCTATGGGGATGGCTGCTTTTAGGCCCACCAAAACATTATACCTTATATTTGGGTGTGATCTTTATCCTCCTGGAAAAGTTGTATCTTGTGTCAAAGGGGCTGTACCCCCTTTGACTAACTCTCTCGGTTTCTCTTGGTTGTCAGGGGGAGTAGGACAAGGGTGAGGAAAGAAGCCGGGAGGCTGAACTTCTATTCAGTTCTCAGGCAACCAGCTATAACTAGGTTCGGTAGGTCTGTCACCTCTACTCAAAGCTCTTCCCACTCTTTTGCCACAGAGACGGGTTGGCCCTACATTAGGCTGTCTTGGAGTAGCTCACGTAGTTTCGGGGAGTCGAACTAAAGGGCTCTTTGCTCGAGGGTTTCTAGCTAAATCATGATGCAAAAGGTACGAGTTTAAATCTCTGCTTTTTTGAGCTTTACTGGGTTGTTTCATTTCTCTTTCAGCATTCCCTTGCGGTACTTTTTCTATAGCGCGACGATTCCTTTTCTGTCGCCCATACTTAGGGGGAAAAATGGTTTGTTAATTCAATATTTGAGTGTGTTAGGGGGTATTAATGGGGGTTTGTTGTTTTTAGCTGGAGCGGCTAGCTGATGGGCGTCAGGGTAACCCGTTTCGCACGGGTGACTGCTCGGTGTAAGGGAGCCGCTTTATCTGGCTTAGCTATACCCTGATTTATTCCAAGTGCACCTTCCGGTACACTTACCATGTTACGACTTGCCTCCCCTTTACTGTAGAGGGTTTTTATTTAATTGGGTTAAATTAGTTTGGGGAGAGTGACGGGCGGTGTGTGCGCGCTTCAGGGCCAATTTCAGCGGGACACTCTATTTCCTGCTTACTGCTAAATCCTCCTTCAAATGTGCATTTCAGCATATCATCCGTTTTCTCTATGTTAGAGAATGTAGCCCATTTCTTCCCCTTCCATACGCTACACCTCGACCTGGCGTTTAGGGTTGTACCAATTTTGCTTACTATGAGTCCTTCACAGGGTAAGCTGACGACGGCGGTATATAGGCGGGTAAAACAAAGAAGGGTGAGGTTGAACGGGGGTTATCGGTTCTAGAACAGGCTCCTCTAGGTGGATCTAAAGCACCGCCAAGTCCTTTGGGTTTCAAGCTGATGCTCGTAGTTCCCAGGCGGACAACAGGTGTATGTTGTTGTCAATGTTTAGGGCTAGGCATAGTGGGGTATCTAATCCCAGTTTGTTTCGTAGCTTTCGTGGGTTCAAGACTGTAAAGCCACTTTCGTGGATGGGCTTCTCATCTTCGGATGCGTATAACAGCTCTGAAGACGTTCGGCTTTAGTAAAAAACTCTTTCTAACCACTCTTTACGCCGTTAATTATCAACTTGGGCCTCTCGTATAACCGCGGTGGCTGGCACGAGTTTGACCGGCCCTCTTAGCTTTAACTAAGTCAAGTTTTCACTTATGGCTTAATGTTTATCACTGCTGAGTTCCCTTGAGGGTGTGGCAAAGCAAGGCGTCGTGGGCTCGTTCAGTTGTGCCTGATACCGGCTCCTTGTTCCCGGGCAGGGAACTATCAGGGCATTCTCACAGGGGTGCGGATACTTGCATGTGTAAGTATAGCTAAAGTTGATAGTAAAGTCAGGACCAAGCTTTTGTGCCCACGGAGCTTTCTAGGGCTCATCTTAACATCTTCAGTGTTATGCTTTAATTAAGCTACGTTAGC